ATGTGCAATATTGCAATAGTATAATATACACATCAAACAATTTAGGAATAACAATCATGTCTGTACATTACGAGTGCGAAAAACACTTCTAGAGCTTTTCCTGTTTCCGGGGGGTTTACAGGAGTCTTAGAGATCTTAGGAGTTTGGGGGGGGTAGGGGGGGTTTACGCGCAAAAACCGGGGGTGATAATAGGAAAGTTTGGGGAAAATTAAATATCTGATTAAACTTTATGCTCTTGATATCAGTTATGCAATTCTTCTATTAATATCTTATCACCATTCATACTATTTCTTTTCACGCAAGGAAAATGTTCAACCTTGTCTGTCATTTCTGTGTGCACTCTGAGATGTCAAATGAAAGGAAAAAAAAAAAGGAACCCCCCACACGCTGGAAAGAACGCTCGGCATGGTGGGTAACGAGGAGTATGTATTACCACCATTAACTTATGCAAGCGTCGATGAAAGTATGAGGAATTATAACAATTATAGGACCTGAAATAGGAACCAGATGCCAGGAATAGTTCAACTAGTGAAACCCCCACGAATAATTGTCCTTGACCTTCAAGAACCGTTAACATTGAGGAATCAACTGATGGTGGGCTCTTACTACATTAAATATGGGTAATGAATAGGATGGTGGGTACTTGGTATAACTTAACTATGTGAGAGTTGTGATCGGTCTTAAACTATCGTTCAGTAATTAAATAATATTTATTGGAGAATATTCAATTATGGTTTATGTACCCCTTAGTTAAATGGTTTAAACAAATATGTGGTGTATTTGTCTATGTTTTTTAAATGATATGTATTAATATATAGGATATGTTTGATATAAAATAATGGTGATAATACATATATGCACTGCGTTTACATGAAAGGCAGAGCCCGGCAAACAATAGTCTAAATTAGGATCCTAGCTTTGGGAGTTAGGGGCGGGGGTTAAAATCCCCTTTGTTTGAAGCAGTAGGAAGGGCTTTAACCTTCGACGTCCGGTTTACAAGACCGGCGCTCTGGCGCTGAGCTACTAGTGCAGGATCATTCAAGGATTTTGTTTTCTAGTCAGCCGGCGAGAGGGGCGAGGACGAGAAAGAGGAAGAAGTAGAGGAAAGATGCGATTTGCCCAATAATGACGAAGGGGTGTTCAACGGGTATGCCTCCAATTCAGGTGAGGATGGCGACGTTTGCGACTAAAAGTCAGAAGAGGAATTGCGTGATAGGGCGAAATGTTAAGCCTCGTTGTTTGGAGGTGTGGAGTATAGGAACAACTATCAAGACAAGGATTGAGAACAGGAGGGCGAGAACCCCGCCAAGTTTGTTAGGGATTGAGCGGAGGATGGCGTAGGCAAACAGGAAATATCATTCGGGTTTAATATGAGGCGGGGTGACTAAGGGGTTTGCAGGGGTGAAGTTGTCGGGGTCTCCAAGCAGGTTGGGGGAGAAAAGGGCGAGAGAAATGAGGGCGATTAGAAGGACTGCGAAACCTAATAAGTCTTTGTAGGAGAAGTAAGGGTGGAAAGAGATTTTGTCGGCGTCTGAGTTTAGGCCTGTGGGGTTGTTGGACCCGGTTTCGTGGAGGAAAATAAGGTGTACTATTGTTGCAGCTGCAATAATGAAGGGAAGGAGGAAGTGGAAGGCGAAGAAGCGGGTTAAGGTGGCGTTGTCTACGGAAAACCCCCCTCAGATTCATTGGACTAAAGAGTTGCCAATATAGGGGACTGCGGAGAGAAGGTTTGTGATGACAGTGGCGCCTCAGAACGATATTTGGCCTCACGGGAGGACATAACCCACGAAAGCTGTTATCATAGTTAAAAGGAGTAGAATTACTCCAATGTTTCAGGTTTCTTTATAGAGGTAGGAGCCGTAGTACAGGCCTCGGCCGATGTGTAGGTAAATACAAATGAAGAAAAAGGATGCGCCGTTAGCGTGTATGTTTCGAATGAGTCAGCCGTAGTTAACATCACGGCAGATGTGGGCAATGGAGGAGAAGGCGGTGGCGATATCGGAGGTGTAGTGTATGGCTAGGAAAAGGCCTGTCAGGATTTGGGCAGCTAGGCAGAGCCCTAGCAGAGAGCCAAAGTTTCATCAAACAGAAATGTTTGAAGGGGCTGGGAGATCAACTAGTGCGTCGTTTGCAATTTTTAGGAGGGGGTGGGTTTTTCGGAGGTTGGCCATTATTGTTTTTGTAGTTGAATAACAACGGTGGTTTTTCAAGTCATTAGTCCTGGTTAAAGTCCTGGCAGAAATTATGGTTTATATTATGTTTATATTTTTACTAGGGCTGGTAATAGGTCTTGCGGCGGTTGCTTCTAATCCTTCGCCGTATTTTGCGGCGTTAGGGCTGGTTGCGGTAGCAGGTATAGGGTGCGGGGTGTTGGTGGGGCATGGGGGGTCTTTTTTATCTTTAATTTTATTTTTGATTTATTTGGGGGGAATATTAGTAGTGTTTGCATATTCGGCAGCATTGGCTGCTGAGCCTTATCCTGAGGGTTGAGGGAGTTGGCCTGTATTGGGGGTAATAGTGGCGTATGTATTAGGGGTGGGCATGGCGGCGGTGTTATTTTGAGGGGGGTGATACGAGGGGGCTTGAGTGTCTGCTGATGAATTTGTTGAGTTTTCGGTTTTTCGGGGGGATGTTGGAGGGGTAGCTTTGATGTACTCGATGGGTGGGGGTGTTTTGGTGATAGGGGCTTGAGTGTTGCTGTTAACGTTGTTTGTGGTGTTGGAGTTAATGCGGGGTTTAAGTCGGGGGGCCCTTCGAGCTGTTTAATAAAGTAGTAGTAGAAGAGCTAAACCGAAGGTGAAGAAGAAGAGGGAGAGATAGGTTTTGATTATACCCTGTTGAATGTTGTTAGTTGTGGTAATTAGAGGGAGGTTAAGGGTAGCAGTTGCTTTTGGGCCCATTTTTTCTAACCATGTTTGGTCGACTGTTTGGGAGGCGATGGTTTGTCCTAAAATCAGGTTTAGTTTGGGGATGAGGCGATGAATAACTATTGGGAAGAAACCTAGTATGTTAGAAAAATGGTGGGGAGAAAGGTTTGGTGTTGGTTTATATTGCTTATTGGTCAGTGAGGCGAGTTCTAGTGCGGTGAGAAGGCCGACAATAGTCACTATTAGGGCGGCAATTTTGAGAAGGCATGGTATGGATATAACTGGTGTTTTCAGGGGAGTGATGTTAGAGGTAATTAGGAGGCCGGCGATAATACTTCCTCAGGCTAGGCGTTTGATGGGGTTAATAACTGTTGGATTGTTTTCGTTAATTGGGGAAAGAGGGTTGAAGCGGGGGTGGCCTATTGAGACGAAGAAAATTACCCGAAGACTGTAGATAGCGGTGAAGGAAGTGGCTAGGAGGGTGAGGAATAGGGCCCAGGCGTTAAGGTAAGATGTGTTTAAGGCTTCAATAATAGCATCTTTTGAAAAGAAACCTGCTAAGAAAGGGGTTCCTGTGAGAGCTAGGCTTCCGATGGTTAAGCAGGAAGATGTGAAAGGAGTCAGGTGATGTATACCTCCTATTTTCCGGATGTCTTGTTCGTCGTTTAGGCTGTGAATAATAGACCCAGAGCAGAGGAAAAGTATAGCTTTAAAGAATGCGTGAGTGCAGATGTGAAGGAAGGCAAGTTGGGGTTGGTTAAGCCCAATTGTTACTATTATTAAACCCAGTTGACTTGAGGTTGAGAAAGCAACGATTTTTTTGATATCATTTTGGGTGAGGGCGCAGGTTGCGGTAAAGAGGGTGGTGAGGGCCCCTAAGCAAAGGCAAATGGTTAAGGCGGTTTGATTGTTTTCTAGTATTGGATTTATGCGGATGAGGAGGAAGATGCCTGCTACGACCATGGTGCTTGAGTGCAGTAGGGCAGAGACCGGCGTAGGACCTTCTATGGCAGAGGGAAGCCAGGGGTGGAGGCCAAACTGGGCGGACTTACCAGTGGCAGCAATGATGAGGCCAATGAGGGGGTAAGTTAGATCAAAGTCTTTGGATAAAGTAAATATTTGTTGTATTTCTCAGGAGTTAAGGGAGGTTGCAATTCAGGCTATAGCAAAAATTAGGCCGATGTCTCCCACTCGGTTATAGACTACTGCCTGGAGGGCAGCGGTGTTTGCGTCTGCACGGCCGTATCATCAGCCGATGAGGAGAAAAGATATGATTCCGACACCTTCTCAACCGATGAATAGTTGAAATATATTGTTTGCGGTAACAAGAATGATCATGGCAATAAGGAAGATTAGGAGGTATTTAAAAAACCGATTTATGTTCGGGTCGGCATGTATATATCAGGAGGCAAATTCTAGAATTGACCAGGTGACATAGAGGGCGACAGGGGTGAAGATAATTGAGTAGATATCAAATTTAAGACTAATATTAATATCAAATGTGTGGGTGTTTATTCAAGTTCAGCTGGTAATAATTGTTTCTGTGCCTTCGTTAAGGAAGAGGCAGAGAGGGAGGATGCTAGTAAAGAAGGCTCATTTTACTGCTGTTTTAACTTGGGTTAGTGCTCAGTTGGGGGGGAGGGGGGTGGGGGAAAAGGAGGAAAGGATGGGGAATATAAGTAATAAAAAAATAAGAATTAGACTAGTGGTTATTATGGTGGAGGTGAGGTGCATAGCTGCTACTTGGATTTGCACCAAGAGTTTTTGGTTCCTAAGACCAACGGATGAGCTGTTATCCTTTAGAAGCGGGGCGAGTGAGCTTAGGAGTCTAACCTAAGAGGCAAAAATTAGCAGTCTTTGTTGTTGTCAACCTCTCTCGGTGAATAAGGGGGTTTTAACCTCTGTCTTTAGAATCACAATCTAATGTTTTTGTTAAACTATATCTACAGGCGGTCCACCCTCAAATTAATTCGGGTTTGGTGATCAGAAGAATTAGGGGTAGGAGATGAAGGGCTAGGAGAAGATGTTCTCGGGAATGTGTTGGGTCGAGGGATATAATATGTGCTGGTAGGGGCCCCCGTTGTGTCATAAGAAATATGTACAGGGAGTAGCCTGCAGTGATTAAGGTTCCAGCCCCCGTGAGTGCAATTGTTCATCAGGATCAGTGGAGCAGGGAGGTAATGATTATGAGTTCTCCTATTAGATTTGGAAGAGGAGGGAGGGCAAGGTTTGCAAGGCTGGCGATGAATCATCATGCGGTTATTAGAGGTAAGACCATTTGGAGTCCTCGGGCTAATACTATGGTTCGGCTGTGGGTTCGTTCGTAGTTTGTGTTAGCTAGGCAAAAGAGGGCGGAGGAAGTTAAACCGTGTGCAATTATTAGAATGAGGGCGCCTGTGAAACCTCAGGGGGTTTGGATTAGAATGCCTGCTGCTACGAGCCCTATATGACTTACTGAGGAATAAGCAATTAGGGATTTTAAGTCTGTTTGGCGGAGGCAGATTGAGCCAGTCATAATTACTCCTCAGAGGGCGAAGATAATGAAGGGGTAGCTGAGTTCTTTGGTGAGCGGCTCTAGTATAATTATTATTCGTATTATTCCGTAGCCCCCTAGTTTTAGTAAGACTGCGGCTAGTACTATGGAACCGGCGATTGGGGCTTCAACGTGTGCCTTGGGAAGTCAGAGGTGGGCCCCATAGAGGGGTATTTTTACTAGAAAGGCGAGCAAGCAACCGGCTCATCATAGTTTATCGGCGAAAGAAGAGAGTTGTAGGGAGGGGGCATATTGTAGTGTTAGAAGGGATAGGGTGCCAGTGCTGTTTTGGAGCAGTAGGAGAGCGACAAGCAGAGGGAGTGAGCCTGCTAGTGTATAGAATAAAAAATAAGTGCCCGCATTTAGTCGTTCTGTTTGACTTCCTCAACGAGTAATGATTACAAGGGTCGGAATAAGGGTAGCTTCAAACATAATATAAAATATAATGATTTCGGTTGCGCCGAAGGCTATAATGAGGAAGATTTGTAAGGATGTGAGGAGGGTAATGTAGGTTCGTTGGCGGGAGGAAGGTTCGGACGCTGTGTGGTTTTGGCTTGCAAGAATTATCAGAGGGAGAAGCCAGCAGGTTAGTGCAAGAAGGGGGATGGAGAGGGGGTCTGTTGCTATATAAGGGCTGAGAAAAGACCAGCCTGATTCAGCGGATGATTTTAGTCAGGCTAGGCTAGTTAAGGAAATGATTAGACTGTAGGAAAGGGCGGTGGATCAGAGGTGTTTGGCCGGGATGGCTCAAATAGTGGGGACAAGCATAATAGTAGGGAGGAGAATTTTTAGCATTGTAGAAGATTTAGGTTTTGGAGTCGGTCTGTTCCGTGAGTGCGGGCAGTGGCAACAAGTAGTGCGAGGCCGGCGCTTGCTTCACAGGCTGAGAAAGCCAGGAGAAGTATGGGGGAGGCTGAGAAGTTGGCGGAGTTAAGTTGAAGGGTTCACATGGAGAGAGCAATGAAGAGTGAGAGTATTATACCCTCTAAACATAAAAGAGCGGAAAGAAGATGGGTTCGGTGGAATGCCAGGCCTGCTAGGCCTAGAAGAAAGGTAGAGGAAAAGGCGAAATGTGTGGGGGTCATTAGACGGTTATGGACTTTAACCACAAGCTCTTGAGCCGAAATCAAGGGTTTTTCTTAAACTAACAGTCTATTCAGCCCATTCTAGACCGCCTTGAGTTCATTCATAAATTAGGCCGAGGGTTAATAATATAAGAACAGCGAAGGCTCAGGTGAATGTTGTGAGAGGGGAAGAAAGTTGATCCCCTCAAGGAAGGGGAAGGAGCAGTGCAATTTCCAAATCGAATAGGAGGAAAAGGATTGCAACAAGGAAGAAGCGGAGAGAGAAGGGTAGACGAGCGGAACCTAGGGGGTCAAAGCCACATTCGTAGGGGGAAAGTTTTTCATGGTCAGGTGTTATTTGGGGAAGTCAAAAGGAAACAATAGTGAGAATAGTGGAGAGGGTAATAGAAATAATGAGTATTGTTGTGATTAAATTCATTATCTTTCCTTGGGGTTTAACCAAGACTAGGTGATTGGAAGTCACAGGTACTAGCTTTAATACTAGAAAGATATGAGCCTCATCAGTAAATTGAGATATAAAGGAAGAGTCAGACAACGTCTACAAAGTGTCAGTATCAGGCGGCTGCTTCAAAACCAAAGTGGTGTTCGGAGGTGAAATGATATAGGACTTGTCGTAGAAGGCAGATGGCTAGGAAGGTGGAGCCAATGATTACGTGGAGTCCGTGGAAGCCGGTTGCTACGAAGAAGGTGGCACCATAAACTCCGTCTGCAATAGTGAAGGGGGCTTCGTAGTATTCTATTGCTTGAAGGAAGGTAAAGTAGAAGCCTAGAAGAATAGTTAAAGTGAGGGACTGGATTGCTTCTTTTCGATGCCCTTCTATGATGCTGTGGTGTGCCCAGGTGACTGTGACTCCTGAGGCTAGTAGGACGGCTGTATTGAGCAGGGGGACTTCAAAGGGATCTAGAGGGGTAATTCCTGTAGGGGGTCAGCAGCCTCCTAGTTCTGGAGTTGGGGCGAGGCTGGAGTGATAAAAGGCTCAGAAGAAGCCTAGGAAGAAGAATACTTCTGAGGTAATAAAGAGGATCATTCCGTATCGGAGGCCTTTTTGGACAGGAGGGGTGTGGTGCCCTTGGAATGTTCCTTCTCGGACAATATCCCGTCATCATTGATATATAGTTAGAAGAAGAAGGATAAGACCTAGTGTTAATAAGGTTATATTATGGAAATGCATTCAGATTGCTAAACCGGAGGTTAGTAGAAGGGCGCCTACTGCGCCTGTTAGGGGTCATGGGCTGGGGTCAACTATGTGATATGCGTGTACTTGATGGGCCATTAAACGTTTTCTTGTAGGTAGAGACTTAAGAGAAGGACAAAGACATAGGCTTGAATTATGGCCACTGCAATTTCTAGAAGGGTCAGGAGGAATAGTAGTACTGCGGTCAGAATGGCTACTGTGGGTATTAGGGGGAGGAGGACGAAGGCGGCGGTGGCAATGAGTTGAATTAAAAGGTGACCGGCTGTAAGGTTTGCGGTTAATCGTACGCCAAGTGCGAGGGGGCGAATAAATAGGCTAATTGTCTCGATGATAATTAGGACAGGGATTAAGAGGGTAGGGGTACCCTCTGGTAATAGGTGGCCTAGGGCATGGGTAGGCTGGTTTCGTATACCAATAATGACTGTTGCAAGTCAGAGGGGAACGGCGAAGGCCATGTTGAGGGAGAGTTGTGTCGTAGGGGTAAAGGTGTAGGGTAGGAGACCAAGTATGTTTAAGGTAATGAGGAAAAGTATAAGGGAGGCGAGAAGGGCTGCTCATTTATGGCCCCCTAAACTAAGAGGTTGAAAAATTTGTTGGGTAAAGCGGTTAATAAACCATCCTTGGAGTGTGATGAGGCGGTTGTTTAGTCAACGGGGGGTAGGTTTGGGGTAGAGGATTCAGGGTAAACTGAGGGCAAGGGCAATGAGGGGGATTCCCAAGTATGTGGGGCTCATAAATTGGTCAAAAAAGCTTAGTATCATGGTCAACTTCAGGGCTCTGTTTTGGGTTTCTCTGTGCTTTGAAGTGTTGGGTCGTTTGGGAAGGTGTGTGCTAGAACTTTTGGGGGAATGACTGTTAGGAAAACTAATCAGGAGAAGACTAGAATAGCAAATCAAGGTGCGGGGTTAAGTTGTGGCATTTCGCTAGGGGTGGGCGGGGGTCACCAGTCTTTAGCTTAAAAGGCTAACGCTATTCCCTATTTAGCTTCTTAGCGAAGTGTCTTCAAGTATTAAGGAGGATCAGTTTTCAAAGTGTTCTAGTGGTACTGCTTCTACCACAATAGGTATAAAGCTGTGATTTGCGCCGCAAATTTCAGAGCATTGGCCATAAAAGATCCCGGGGTGGGAGGCAATAAATGCTGTTTGGTTTAAGCGTCCTGGGACGGCGTCTATTTTTACCCCCAGACTTGGGACGGCTCAGGAGTGAAGTACATCTTCGGCAGAAATTAGGACCCGGATGGGGGATTCAACTGGTACTACTATTCGATGGTCTGCTTCTAGAAGGCGGAATTGGCCTGGGGCTAAGTCTTGTGTGGGAATTATGTATGAGTCAAAGCCGAGGTCTTCATAGTCAGTATACTCGTAACTTCAGTATCACTGGTGGCCTATTGCTTTAATTGTAAGATGAGGGTCGTTAATTTCATCTATAAGATAAAGAATACGTAGGGAGGGGAGGGCAATGAGAATCAGAATAACAGCTGGGAGCAGGGTTCAAATGATTTCGATTTCTTGGGAGTCTAGGATAAATTTATTAGTTAGCTTGGTTGTTACTATAGCCACAATAATATAAAGCACGAATGTGCTAATTAGAAAAACAATTATTAAGGCATGGTCGTGGAAGTGAAGAAGTTCTTCTATTACAGGTGAAGCTGCATCTTGAAAACCTAGTTGGGAGGGATGTGCCATTGTTGTAAGACACGCGGGGCTTAAACCCGCAATTTTGCCTTGACAAGGTAATGTAATGGTCAATTTTACTAGTGTCCCATGAAGAAAGTGACAGAGTGGTTATGTGGCTGGCTTGAAACCAGTTTATGGGGGTTCAATTCCTCCCTTTCTCGTTACTAGGGGCTTGAGGGGGCGGAAGCAGATTTTTCGTAGTTTGACCAAGTTTGAACTTGAACGAAGGCAGGTTCTTCGAAGGTGTGGTAAGGAGGGGGACAACCGTGAAGTCATTCTACGTTTGTTGCCGTGAGCTCCACTGATGAAACTTCTCGTTTAGCGGCGAATGCTTCTCAAATAATAAATAAAAATATAATTACTGCGATTAGGGAGACTATTGAGCCAATGGAAGAAACTGTGTTTCAAAGGGTGTAGGCGTCGGGGTAGTCGGAGTATCGTCGAGGTATTCCTGCCAGCCCCAGGAAATGTTGTGGGAAGAAAGTTATATTTACACCAGCAAACATTACCCCGAAGTGGATTTTGGTTCAGGTGCTGTGGAGCGTGTATCCTGAGAATAAGGGGAATCAGTGGACGAAGCCGGCAACGATGGCAAATACGGCCCCTATCGAGAGAACATAGTGGAAGTGGGCAACGACGTAATATGTGTCGTGAAGCATAATATCTAGAGAAGAGTTGGCCAGGACAATTCCGGTTAGTCCCCCTACAGTAAAGAGGAAAATGAAGCCGAGTGCTCATAAGAGTGGAGTTTCCCATTTAATTGAGCCGCCGTGCAGAGTGGCCAGTCAGCTGAAAACTTTTACCCCGGTTGGGATAGCAATAATTATTGTGGCGGAAGTAAAGTAAGCTCGTGTGTCTACGTCCATTCCTACAGTAAACATGTGGTGAGCTCAGACAATAAACCCTAGGAGGCCAATGGCCATTATGGCTCAGACCATTCCCATATACCCGAAGGGTTCTTTTTTACCCGCGTAGTACGCAACAATGTGGGAGATTATACCGAAGCCAGGGAGGATAAGGATATAGACTTCAGGATGACCAAAGAATCAGAACAAATGTTGGTAAAGGATAGGGTCCCCTCCTCCAGCAGGGTCAAAGAAGGTTGTATTAAGGTTTCGGTCTGTGAGAAGTATTGTGATGCCGGCAGCAAGCACGGGTAGGGATAATAAAAGTAATACTGCGGTAATTAGGACGGACCACACAAACAGAGGTGTTTGGTACTGAGAGATGGCAGGGGGTTTTATGTTAATAATTGTTGTAATAAAATTAATTGCGCCAAGAATAGACGACACCCCGGCCAAATGGAGGGAGAAGATGGTTAAATCGACAGAAGGTCCCGCGTGGGCGAGATTGCCTGAGAGTGGAGGATAAACAGTTCATCCTGTGCCAGCCCCTGCTTCGACTCCGGAAGAGGCAAGGAGGAGAAGGAATGAAGGGGGAAGGAGTCAGAAGCTTATATTGTTTATTCGAGGGAAAGCTATGTCGGGTGCACCAATCATAAGAGGCACTAATCAGTTCCCAAAGCCTCCAATCATAATTGGTATTACTATAAAGAAAATTATTACAAAAGCATGTGCTGTAACAATTACATTATAAATCTGGTCATCTCCGAGGAGAGCGCCGGGCTGACTTAGTTCTGCCCGAATTAGGAGGCTAAGTGCAGTTCCTACTATTCCGGCCCAAGCACCAAATACTAGATAGAGGGTGCCGATATCTTTGTGATTAGTTGAGAAGAATCAACGAGTGATTGCCACAGGTAAGATGGCTGAGTGTTAAGCGGTGGATTGTAGCCCCACGAACAGAGGTTCAAATCCTCTTCTTATCAAGCCTCGAGGTGTTATACATATCAGATTGCAAATCCGAAGCAGCAGGTTAGAACCCTGCCGGGGCTTTCCCCCGCCCTTTTGGAGGCGGGCGGGGGAAAGGTTAGACAGATGCTTGTTGGTTTAAGCGCTTAGCTGTTAACTAAGAGTTTGTAGGATCGAGGCCTTCCTGTCTAGCAAGGCTTTAGCTTAATTAAAGTGTCTGTTTTGCATACAGAAGATGTGGGTTAGTATCCTGCAAGTTTTAGCAGGGGCTGGGAGATTTTCACTCCCGCTTAGGGCTTTGAAGGCCCTTGGTCTGGGTGCTATCCTAAGCCCCTTAGGAGGTTAATAAGGCGGAGATGGCAGGGGTGAGAGGTAGGAGGCAAATTGTTATTGCAGTTGAAGTGGCGAGGGGGTAGGTTAGTTGAGTGGAAGGTAAGCGTCAGGGGGTTGAACCTGTGAGGTTGTTGGGGGAAATAGTTAGGGTTATTGCGTAAGAGAGGCGTAGGTAAAAATACAGGCTAAGTAGGGCTGAAAGGGCAGCTAGGGTTGCGGTGGGAGCAAGCCCTTGTTTGGTTAGTTCTTGAAGGATTAGTCATTTTGGCATGAAGCCTGTTAGAGGGGGGAGGCCCCCTAGGGAGAGTAGAATGAGGGGTATGAGAGCTGTCAGGGCGGGGGCTTTCGCTCAGGATGTGGCAAGGGTGTTGATAGTTGTAGATTCTGAGTTTAAATACAAGAAATGTTGAGAATGTTATAATGAAATAGGTTAGAAGGGTGAGGAGGGTGATGGAGGGGGAGAATTGTAGGACAAGAATTATTCAGCCTAAATGGGCGATTGATGAGTATGCAAGAATCTTGCGGAGTTGTGTTTGGTTTAATCCGCCTCAGCCCCCAATAAGCGTGGATGTAAGACCTAAGATGATAAGGAGTGTTGAGCTTGAAGGTTGAAGTTGAAGAATTAGGGCGAAGGGGGCAAGCTTTTGTCAGGTTGAAAGAATTAAGCCTGTGGTGAGATCTAGGCCTTGCAGAACTTCGGGGAGTCAAGCATGAAGAGGGGCTAGACCAATTTTGAGAGCAAGTGCAAGAGTAATTATGGTACTTGGGAGGGGGTGCGTAATTTGTTGAATTTCTCACTGGCCTGTTAGTCAGGCGTTAGTTACACTTGCAAATAGAAGGGTAGCTGCAGCAGTGGCTTGAGTCAAAAAATATTTGGTTGTAGCTTCGACTGCGCGGGGGTGGTGATGTTGTGCTATTAGGGGAATAATGGCTAGTGTATTTATTTCAAGGCCTATTCAGGCGAGAAGTCAGTGGGAGCTAGCAAATGTAATTGTTGTGCCAAGGCCTAAGCCAAAGAGAAGAATGGCTAAGATGTAAGGATTCATTAGTGAAGGAAGGAGTTTAACCAACATGTTTGGGGTATGGGCCCAAAAGCTTATTTAGCTGACTTTACTAGGAAGTGGTGTAGAGGAAGCACTAAGAGTTTTGATCTCTTCAGGTAGGGTTCAAGTCCCTTCTTTCTAAGGAGTTGGAGGGATTTTAACCCTCATGATTCACTCTATCAAAGTGGTCCTTTATTTTAGGTACAGCTCCGGGCTATAGTTGTGGGGGTAGGCCTGTGAGTGCAATTGGAAGGGAGAGGTGTCAAATTACCAGGGCAAGGGTTAGTGGTAGGAAGTTTTTTCAAATTAGGTGCATGAGTTGATCATAACGAAATCGTGGGTAGGAAGCACGAACTCACAGGAAGAGGACGGATAGGAGAGCTGCTTTGATTATAAGATTTGTTGTTGTAATTTCAGGGGTGGTGTGAAGGATAGAGGCGCCTAGGAATAGAGTTGCAGAGAGAGTATTTATTAGGAGAATGTTGGCGTACTCAGCGAGGAAAAAAAGGGCGAAAGGTCCTCCTGCGTACTCTACGTTAAAGCCGGAGACGAGTTCGGACTCACCTTCTGTGAGGTCAAAAGGGGCCCGGTTTGTTTCTGCAAGTGTGGAAATGTATCATATAGCGGCTAAGGGCCAGGCGGGGAGGATTAATCAGACACTTTCTTGGGCGATGCTGAATGTTTGCAGGGTGAAGCCTCCAGTAAAAATAATAGCATTAAGAAGGATTAGCCCTAGGCTAACTTCATAGGAAATAGTTTGTGCTACGGCTCGAAGGGCCCCGATTAAGGCGTATTTTGAATTGGAGGCCCATCCTGAGCCTAGAATAGAATAAACTGCTAGACTGGAGAGGGCAAGGATAAAGAGGATACCAAGGCTGAGATCTGCTATTGGGAAGGGGAGGGGCATTGGAGTTCAAAGGGTAAGGGCCAGGGTGAGGGCTAGAATAGGGGTAAAGAGAAAGAGGATGGGCGAGGAGGTGGAGGGTCGAACGGGTTCTTTTGTAAAGAGTTTAAGTCCGTCTGCAATTGGTTGGAGGAGGCCGTAGGGGCCTACGATGTTTGGGCCCTTTCGTAATTGTATGTAGCCGAGGACTTTTCGTTCGACAAGCGTGAGGAGTGCGACGGCTAGAAGAACAAACACGATAAGAATTAAGGGGTTGAGGATGGATGAAACTAGTGTTGAGAGCATAGTTAAAGGGAGGACTTGAACCTCCGTGGAAAGGGCTTAGGTCTTTTGCAATGTCCGGGCTCTGCCACTTTAACAAGCCATTTTCTACGGCTAGGGGGTACGCCCTTTTATCTATTTTAGTTGATTTCAATAGATGAGGGGGAGGCATATTGAGAACAGGGGCCCCTTCTTTTCGGTCCTTTCGTACTAGAAAAGATCGTGACATAGATAGAAACTGACCTGGATTACTCCGGTCTGAACTCAGATCACGTAGGACTTTAATCGTTGAACAAACGAACCCTTAATAGCGGCTGCACCATTAGGATGTCCTGATCCAACATCGAGGTCGTAAACCCTCTTGTCGATATGGGCTCTAGAAGAGGATTGCGCTGTTATCCCTAGGGTAACTCGGTCCGTTGATCGGCTATGTGCCGGATCTTATTGGTCAGAAGTTCTGTTACTTGGAGTCGTGACTCTGGGTTGTGGGGGTAGTGTGCTCCCGGTCCACATGGGGGTTTGTTGTTTCCCCGCGGTCGCCCCAACCAAAGACATTGAACAGGGGCCAATGAGTTTTGTCCTTATTTGAGGGGTGTTTAACATGGTCTGTTCTGGTGTCTAAAGCTCCATAGGGTCTTCTCGTCTTATGTTAATATCCCCGCTTCTGCACGGGGAGATCAATTTCATTGACTGGAAAAAGGAGACAGTTAAGCCCTCGTTATGCCATTCATACAGGTCTTCATTTAAAAGACAAGTGATTGCGCTACCTTTGCACGGTCAAAATACCGCGGCCGTTAAACTTATAGTCACAGGGCAGGCGGGACCTCTTATATTTGGGGTTCAAGAGGCGATGTTTTTGGTAAACAGGCGAGGCTTGTGTTTGCCGAGTTCCTTCTTTTTCTTTTAGTCTTTCCTGGTTTGCACACCAGTGTGGGGTTAACGGTGAGGAACTAGGGGTTTTTCTAGTTGTTTGTTTTTTGCCTAGGGCCCTCTTTGTTTTGGGGCCGTTAATGGTCGGTGAAGGGTTCGTTCCGAGTTACACTTGTGCGGGGAGAGGTGGGTCCTCTTATTACTCATATTAGCATAAACGCTTCCATAGTTTTATGGAACGGCCTGGTAGGTTTAAGGGGGGTGAAATTGTATTGTCTTTATTAGAAGGCTGGTTAGGTGATGCTCGAGCTTTAACGCTTTCTGGGTAGGTGGCTGCTTTTAGGCCCACTAGGACATTTAACCTTTTAGTTCGTTGTGATTTTTACCCTTCTTGGAAAGTTGTATCTTGTTTCAAAGGGGCTGTACCCCCTTTGACTAACTTCTTTAACTTCTTTGCTCGGTGTGAAGGCCTTAGGCCAATGGGAATGGAGAATTTAAAGGGCTGAACTTTTATTCAGTTTTCAGGCAACCAGCTATAACTAGGCTCGGTAGGTCTGTCACCTCTACTCGAAGTTCTTCCCACTCTTTTGCCACAGAGACGGGGGTGTCCTATAAATTAGACTGCCTTGGAGTAGCTCGCTTAGTTTCGGGGTATCAAACTATAATGCTTTTTGCTTGAGGTTTTCTGGCTAAATCATGATGCAAAAGGTACGAGGAGTGATCTCTGCTTTTTAGTGCTTTACTGGGTTGTTTCATTTCTCTTTCAGCGTTCCCTTGCGGTACTTTCTCTGTTGCTCCTAGGTCCTTTTTCGTCGCCCGTACTTAGGTGGAAAAATGGTTTGTTGTTGAAAGAGTGGTATATTTGGGGGTATAGATAGAGTTAATTTGGGGTTGATGGAGGGGCTAGCTGTTGGGCGTCAGGGTGGCTCGATTTGCACGGGCGACTTCTCAGTGTAAGGGAGATGCTTTTCTGGCTTAGCCACACTCTGATTTTTCCAAGTACACCTTCCGGTACACTTACCATGTTACGACTTGCCTCCCCTTTACCGGTAAAATGTATTATTTATAGGAAGTTGTTGGCTTGGGGAGAGTGACGGGCGGTGTGTGCGCGCTTCAGGGCCAATTTCAGCGGAACGCTCTATTTTCTGCTTACTGCTAAATCCTCCTTCTAATGTATATTTCATTACATTGTTCGTATTCCCTGTGGCAGGGAATGTAGCCCATTTCTTCCCCCCTCATATGCTACACCTCGACCTGGCGTTTTGAGTTGTACTAGTTTTGCTTACTGTGGTTCCTTCATAGGGTAAGCTGACGACGGCGGTATATAGACGGGAAGAACAAGAGGGGGTGAGGTTTAACGGGGGTTATCGGTTCTAGAACAGGCTCCTCTAGGTGGATCTAAAGCACCGCCAAGTCCTTTGGGTTTTAAGCTAGTGCTCGTAGTACCCGGGCGGATAGTGGGTGTAGGGGCTATCAAGGTTTAGGGCTGGGCATAGTGGGGTATCTAATCCCAGTTTGTTTCGCAGCTTTCGTGGGGTCGGGGATATAAAGCCACTTTCGTAGTGGGGCTTCTTGCTCTCGGGTACGTATAACAGTTCTGAGGGCGTTCGGCTTTAGTTTAAAAACTTCCTAACCACCCTTTACGCCGATGTCTATCAACTTGAGCCTCTCGTATAACCGCGGTGGCTGGCACGAGTTTTACCGGCCCTCTTGGCTTTAACTAAGTCAAGTTTTCACTTATGGCTTAATGTCTATCACTGCTGAGTTCCCTTGAGGGTGTGGCTAAGCAAGGTGTCATGGGCTGCGGAAAGTGTGCCTGATACCAGCTCCTTGTTTTCGGGCAGAAAACTGTGGGCATTCTCACAGGGGGGCGGAGACTTGCATGTGTAAGTTTAGCCAAAGTTGACAGTAAAGTCAGGACCAAGCCTTTGTGCTCACGGGACCTTTCTAGGGACCGTCTTAACATCTTCAGTGTTATGCTTTAGTTAAGCTACGCTAGC